GCTAGTATAGCTTAACCAAAGCATAACTCTGAAGATGTTAAGATGGGCCTTAATTAGCCCTACAAGCACAAAGGCTTGGTCCTGACTTTACCATCTGCTAAAGATTATATTTACACATGCAAGTATCCGCCCCCCTGTGAGAATGCCCCACTTCTCAAATAGAGAATAAGGAGCTGGTATCAGGCACACGTTTTATTGTAGCCCACAACACCTTGCTCAGCCACACCCCCAAGGGATTTCAGCAGTGATAAACATTAAGCAATAAGTGCAAACTTGACTTAGTAATGACTAACTAAGGCCGGTAAAATTCGTGCCAGCAACCGCGGTTATACGAAAGACCTAAGTAGATGAGTTACGGCGTAAAGAGTGGTTAAAACATCAACCCTGCTAAAGTTAAATTTTCTCCTAGTCATTTACAAACCTATGAGGCCCAGAAACACAATTACGAAAGTAACTTTACCCTATTGACCCCACGAAAGCTAGGGCACAAACTGGGATTAGATACCCCACTATGCCTAGCCATAAACAATGATATTCTTATATTTGAATATCCGCCTGGGTACTACGAACACTAGTTTGAAACCCAAAGGACCTGGCGGTGCTTAACATCCCTCTAGAGGAGCCTGTTCTAGAACCGATAACCCCCGTTCAACCTCACCCCCTTTTGCAATCTTCTGCCTATATACCGCCGCCGTCAGCTTACCCTATCAAGGCCCAAAAGTAAGCAAAATTGGTATTAACCCAAAACGTCAGGTCGAGGTGTAGTACATAAGGGGGAAAGAAATGGGCTACATTGACTAGCTTAGTCTAAACGGAAAGCACATTGAAACATGTGCCCAAAGGTGGATTTAGTAGTAAGTAAAAAATAGAGCGTTTTACTGAATATGGCCCTTAAGCGCGCACACATCGCCCGTCACCCTCCCCAAAACCTCCCAAACAATTCCTAATCAATTCTTGTACTAAAGGGGAGGGAAGTCGTAACACGGTAAGTGTACCGGAAGGTGCACTTGGAATCAAGGCATAGCTAAATATAACAAAGCATCTCCCTTACACCGAGAAGTTATCCGTGTAAACCGGATTACCTTGACTCTAACCAACTAGTCCACCTAATAAAACCAAAACATCATTAAATAAACCCTCACAACCTTACACCCATAAATTAAAACATTCTACACCCTCAGTAAAGGCGATTGAAAAGGAACCTGGAACAATAAATCAAGTACCGTAAGGGAACGTTGAAATAGAGATGAAAAAGCCCAGTTAAGAATAATAAAGCAGAGACTAAACCTCGTACCTTTCGCATCATGATTTAGCAAGAAAAAGTAGGCAAGGAGCCCCTTAGTCTACACCCCCGAAACTTAGTGAGCTACTCCAAACCAGCATAACCCTTTAGTGCCTACCCGTCTCTGTTGCAAAAGATGTGGGGAGAGTTTTGAGTAGAGGTGATAAGCCTACCGAACTGAGTTATAGCTGGTTTTCTGAGAAATGAATTTAAGTTCAGCCTTTAAACTTCTCTATTTTTCCTCACCCTTAAGACGAATTAAAGAATAAAAAGAAGTTTAAAGAGTTAATCAAAGGGGGGACAGCCCCTTTGATTTAAGAAACAACTACCACCAGAAGGGTAAAGATCATATATAATTAAGGTCAATTACTTATGTAGGCCTAAAAGCAGCCATCTTATCTGAAAGCGTTAAAGCTCATGTAATTTTCCCCCCAAAATAACGATAAACAATTCTTAACCCACTACAAATACTATCAGAATATCTTATAACCCATAAGAGAAATTATGCTAATATTAGTAATAAGAGAGCAGACTCTCTCCCCACACAAGTGTAACTCGTAATGGACTAACCCCCGAGAAATAACGGCCCCAAACAATAAAGAGGGGATAGAAAACAAAATCAAAACCCAGAAAACCTTACTAAATTTAACCGTTAACCTTACACTAGAGTGTACTCAAGGAAAGATTAAAAAGAAGAGAAGGAACTCGGCAAATCCAAGCCCCGCCTGTTTACCAAAAACACCGCCTCTTGCCTCACCCGTATAAGAGGTCGTACCTGCCCAATGATATACATTTAATGGCCGCGGTATTCTGACCGTGCAAAGGTAGCGTAATCACTTGTCCTTTAAATGAGGACCTGTATGAATGGTTTGACGAGGGCTTAACTGTCTCCTCTTCTAAATCAATGAAATTGATCTCTTCGTGCAAAAGCGAAGATAACTATATAAGACGAGAAGACCCTGTGGAGCTTAAGATAAACATATAAACTTTGACCAAAGACTTTAAAAATAAACTAAAGCCAAAACCTTTATATTACATCTTCAGTTGGGGCGACTACGGAGAATACAAAACCTCCGCGAAGACAAGAACACAAACTCCCAAAACCTAGAATAACCTCTCAAAGCAATAGAACTTCTAACTTTCATTGATCCAACTCGTTGATCAACGAAAAAAGTTACCCCAGGGATAACAGCGCAATCCCCTTTCAGAGTTCCTATCGACAAGGGGGTTTACGACCTCGATGTTGGACCAGGACATCCTAATGGTGCAGCCGCTATTAAGGGTTCGTTTGTTCAACGATTAAAGTCCTACGTGATCTGAGTTCAGACCGGAGTAATCCAGGTCAGTTTCTATCTATAACATGTTCTCCTCTAGTACGAAAGGACCGAGTAGAAAAGGTCCATACTACATGTAAACCTTACTTAAAATTAACGAATTCAACTAAAACAACCAAAAAAGCATACAATTTTAAAGCTAAAGAAAATAGCAGTTAAGATGGCAGAGCCTGGCCATCGCAAAAGATCTAAGCCCTTTACACAGAGGTTCAAATCCTCTTCTTAACTATGAAATTTATTATTACCCACATCATCCATCCATTACTATTAATTATCCCTATTTTATTAGCAGTTGCTTTCTTAACCCTCCTAGAACGTAAAATCCTAGGATACATACAACTTCGTAAAGGCCCTAATGTGGTGGGACCATTCGGCCTCCTGCAACCAATCGCAGACGGTGTAAAATTATTCATCAAAGAGCCAATCCATCCCGTCCTTGCCTCCCCCCTCATATTCAATGCTACCCCTATTATGGCATTATCCATTGCCCTTCTAATATGAGCCCCCATCCCACTACCACATTCACTCACCGAGTTAAATATAGGAATACTTTTTATTCTCGCTTTTTCTAGTCTATCAGTATACGCAATCATAGGGGCAGGCTGAGCATCAAACTCTAAATACGCTTTAATTGGGGCAATTCGAGCAATCGCTCAAACCATCTCATACGAAGTGAGCTTAGGACTTGTACTTTTAGGAGTAGTACTACTAGTAGGAGGATTCTCCTTGCAAACTTTCCTCTACGCTCAAGAAAAAATATCATTAATCTGATTTACATGACCCTTATGCTTAATGTGATTTATTTCAACTATTGCCGAAACAAACCGAACCCCTTTTGACCTAGTAGAGGGAGAATCAGAATTAGTATCAGGGTTTAACGTAGAATATGCCGCGGGCCCATTCGCATTATTCTTCCTTGCAGAATATACTAATATTCTCCTCATAAACTCCATTTCAGTTATTTTATTCTTTGGCAGCGAGGGTATATTAAACTCTGAAATATCCACCTGATCCTTAACATTCAAAACATGTGCACTCGCAACTTGTTTTTTATGAATTCGAGCTACACTCCCCCGATATCGCTACGACCAGCTAATACACCTCACTTGAGAAAGCTTCCTCCCATTAGCCTTAGGATTTGTCATCATCACCTATATGATACTGTTAATAATAGCAGGTATCCCACCGTTAGACTAATTACATTTATGTACTATTACATTTATGTACTATTACATTTATGTACTATTACATTTATGTACTATTACATTTATGTACTATTACATTTATGTACTATTACATTTATGTACTATTACATTTATGTACTATTACATTTATGTACTATTACATTTATGTACTATTACATTTATGTACTATTACATTTATGTACTATTACATTTATGTACTATTACATTTATGTACTATTACATTTATGTACTATTACATTTATGTAATGTTGCATATGTACTTTTACATTAAATTGTCACAACTTTAAAAATTGGTTATGGTATTAAAAATTAATAACCACGCATGCAAGCTTAGGTAGTAGAATCTCTTACACTTTCATGTGCTTAAATTGAGGAACAGCATTCTTTCATTGGATCTTGCCAGAATGCGGGGATCCTTTCATGTACAATTATCACTTTACTTGGTCAAATATTATCTATTGGTATAGCTTGCATGCTGTTAATAGAGTACTCGCTTTACCTGGCATGCGGGCATGCTTTCCAGAGGGTAAGGGGGCAGAAAATTTTTTTTCCTTTCACTTGGCCCGGCCTGTGAATGACAAAGGTCTGGATAGCGTACATAATTCAAGCTTGAAGACAATGAAAGCATTATATAATGACTATACTCCGAACTGACATAAATGTTTTCAAGTACATAATAAATGTTTTAAATTTCCCCCCCTTTTATGTGAAAAACTACTTTAATAATCCAATAAAAACCACTAACCTAGAAAATTTATTGCCCAATTTTTCTTAAAAAAAATATTGAAACAAGACACTATAATATGATCAATCCAAGATAAACTTACTACTTTGATTTATAAAACTAGAGAGTAGTGTATCGGGAGCACGAAGAGTTTTGATCTCTTAAGTGAAGGTCCAAATCCTTCCTCTCTATTTATAAATTTATACATACATACATCGCAAACCATTAATTACATTATCAAATATTAAACTAATACATAAATTTAGAGGAGTCGTGTCTGAACCAAGAGTCACTTTGATAGAGTGAAATACGTGGGTGAAAATCCCACCTGCTCCTAAAACGACACTTAAGTTAAGGTAAGCTAACATTAAGCTCTTGGGCCCATACCCCAACCATGTAGGTTAAACTCCTACCCTTCACACATGAATCCTATTACACTGTCCATATTTGCAATAGCCCTCCTATCAGGCACCCTTATCACACTATCCAGTACTAACTGACTTATGGCATGAATAGGCCTAGAAATCAATACCATAGCTATCATCCCTATCATTGCACGAAAACACCACCCACGAGCCACTGAAGCTGCCACAAAATATTTCCTAATTCAAGCACCTGCGGCGGCAACGATTCTATTCTGTGCAATTACCAATGCTTGAATAACAGGACAATGAGAAATTAACCAAATATCCACAGACTTACCCATTACCCTAATTCTGATCTCATTAGCTTTCAAAATAGGAATAGCCCCCGTACACTCCTGATTACCAGACGTTCTCCAAGGACTAGACCTTATAACAGGACTTGTCCTCTCAACATGACAAAAACTAGCTCCATTTTATATAATCCTGCAACTGCACTCAACCCACTCACTAACCCTCATTCTATTAGGTGTCATATCCATTTTAATTGGAGGCTGAGGAGGTTTAAACCAAACACAAACCCGAAAAATCTTAGCATATTCTTCAATTACTCACATAGGTTGAATATTAGTGATTTTACAATTTTCCTATGAACTTACCCTAATAACATTTATACTTTATGTAACAATAACCCTTCCAGTATTTATAATCTTATATCAAAACAACACACTATCAATTAATAAACTCCCAATTTTAGCCACCCACACACCTACCATCTCTGCACTCATTCCACTTCTACTCCTATCACTAGGAGGCCTTCCTCCTTTAACCGGATTCATCCCAAAATGACTAATCATCCAAAAAATATCACATCTTGGACTATTTGGACTAGCAACCATCACAGCCCTAAGCGGGCTCTTTAGTTTATACTTCTACCTTCGACTTTCTTACATCTCATCAATCACAATATCACCCTCAAGTAATCTAACCACCGCTACATGACGACTAACCCCAAACTCTACCCCCCTAGGCCTTAAAACTACTATTGTACCCTCCATAATACTCCTACCACTCACCCCTGTAATCAACTCATTACTCCTATAAAGAGACTTAGGATAACAAGACCAAGAGCCTTCAAAGCCCTAAGTAAGGGTGAAAATCCCTTAGTCCCTGATTAAGGCCTGCGGAACATTAATCCACATCTTCTATATGCAAAACAGACACTTTAATTAAGCTAAAACCTTAACCTAGATAGGCAGGCCTTGATCCTACAAAATGTTAGTTAACAGCTAACCGCTCAAACCTACGAGCATCTATCTACTTCCCCCCCCGAAATTGGGGGGGGGGGGGGAAGCCCCGGCAGACATTTATTCTGCTCCTTAAGATTTGCAATCTAACGTGCCAACACCCCAAGGCTTGGTAGGAAGAGGACTTAAACCTCTATTCATGGGACTACAATCCACCGCCTAAACTTTCAGCCACCCTACCTGTGATAATTACACGTTGATTCTTCTCCACTAATCACAAAGACATTGGTACCTTATATATAGTATTTGGCGCTTGAGCTGGAATGGTAGGAACTGCTCTCAGCCTATTAATTCGAGCAGAACTAAGCCAACCTGGTAGTCTGCTTGGCGATGACCAAATTTATAATGTAATTGTTACCGCCCATGCATTTGTTATAATCTTCTTCATAGTTATACCTATTATAATTGGGGGTTTTGGTAATTGATTAATCCCTTTAATAATTGGAGCCCCCGACATAGCATTTCCCCGAATAAACAATATAAGCTTCTGACTATTACCCCCCTCATTCCTCTTACTACTAGCCTCATCCGCGGTGGAAGCTGGAGCTGGTACAGGATGAACTGTTTACCCCCCCCTTGCAGGAAATCTAGCCCATGCCGGGGCATCTGTAGACCTTACAATCTTCTCCCTCCACCTGGCTGGAGTCTCGTCTATTTTAGGCGCTATTAACTTTATCACAACAGTCCTCAATATAAAACCTGAAGGTATGTCAATATACCAAGTACCCTTATTCGTCTGAGCAGTTTTCATTACAGCAATCCTTTTACTCCTCTCCCTACCTGTCCTAGCTGCAGGAATTACTATACTTCTCACAGATCGAAATCTAAATACTACCTTTTTTGACCCTGCTGGTGGTGGAGATCCTATTCTTTATCAACACCTATTCTGATTTTTTGGACACCCAGAAGTCTATATTTTAATCCTACCTGGGTTTGGAATAATTTCACACGTAGTTGCATACTATACCGGCAAAAAAGAACCCTTTGGTTATATAGGAATAGTATGAGCTATAATAGCAATCGGATTACTAGGTTTTATTGTCTGAGCCCACCACATATTTACGGTGGGTATAGATGTTGACACACGTGCCTACTTTACCTCTGCTACTATAATTATTGCCATTCCCACTGGAGTAAAAGTATTCAGCTGATTAGCTACTCTTCACGGCGGAAATATCAAATGAGAAACTCCTCTTTTATGAGCCCTTGGTTTTATTTTCCTATTTACAGTCGGGGGGTTAACCGGAATTGTATTATCTAATTCCTCTCTTGATATTGTACTTCACGATACATATTATGTTGTTGCACATTTTCACTATGTACTGTCAATAGGAGCTGTATTCGCAATTATAGCAGGATTCATTCATTGATTTCCTCTTATAACTGGTTATACTTTAAATCAAGTGTGAGCTAAAATTCATTTCTTGGTAATATTTGTAGGGGTAAATTTAACTTTCTTCCCACAACACTTCTTAGGCTTAGCCGGAATACCACGACGCTACTCTGATTACCCCGACGCCTATGCGCTCTGGAATACAGTCTCATCCATTGGTTCAATAATTTCACTTGTAGCCGTTATTATGTTCCTATACATTATCTGAGAAGCATTCGCTGCAAAACGAGAAGTCTTAACAACACAACTCACCTCCACTAATATTGAATGACTCCACGGATGCCCTCCACCCTACCATACATTTGAAGAACCTGCTTTCCTACGAACCCCGTAAAGTCAACGAGAAAGGGAGGAATCGAACCCCCATATAATGGTTTCAAGCCATCCATATAACCACTCTACCACTTTCTTATGAGACCCTAGTAAAAATATTACCTTGCTTTGTCAAGGCAAGATTGCAAGTGAAAACCTTGCGAGTCTCTCTATGGCATATCCCTCACAATTAGGTTTCCAAGATGCAGCATCCCCCTTAATAGAAGAACTCCTCCACTTCCACGACCATGCTCTAATAATCGTACTCCTTATTAGTGTACTCGTTTTATACATCATTATTATTATAGTATCTACCACCCTAACTGATAAACTTACTTTAGACTCCCAACTTATTGAAATCGTTTGGACAATCCTACCTGCATTCGTACTTGCTCTAATCGCCCTACCATCCTTACGGATCCTGTATCTAATAGATGAAATCAATGATCCTCACATTACTGTTAAAGCCATTGGACACCAATGATATTGAAACTATGAGTATACAGACTATAAAGAGTTATCTTTCGAATCATATATAACCCCCACACAAGACCTTTCCCCTGGCCAACTCCGTCTTTTAGAGGTTGACCATCGAATAGTAATCCCAAGTAATTCTCCCATCCGGATGTTAATTACCGCTGAAGATGTCCTCCACTCCTGAGCAGTCCCTAGCCTAGGGGTTAAAATAGATGCTGTCCCGGGCCGGTTAAACCAAGCTACTCTGTATACTAACCGAGCTGGTGTTTTCTATGGCCAATGCTCAGAAATTTGTGGTGCAAATCACAGTTTTATACCAATTGTCGTTGAATCCATCCCCCTTAATTACTTTAAGGATTGAACTACATTAATAATCGAAAACGAATCACTAAGAAGCTAATTTGGTGATAAGCATTAGCCTTTTAAGCTAAAGATTGGTGACTACCTCTCACCCTTAGTGAAATGCCCCAACTTAACCCAGGCCCGTGACTACTAATTTGATTATCTTCATGATTAATCTTTTTACTTACAATTCCCCCTTTAGTAATTATGTTTAAACCCATAAACTCCCCAATTAAAAGCCTGACACACTTCCTACCAGACCCCTGATACTGACCATGGCCCTAAACTTTTTTGATCAATTTATAACCCCAATTTATATAGGAATTCCATTAATCACCTTAGCCACTTTAATACCACGCCTTACTTTTCTCCAACCAACCTCACAATGAACGACTAGCCGCTTCTCAACCCTCCAATCACAGCTCCTAAATAATTCGACTTACCAACTATTTGCCCCTCTCAGCCCTAAAAGCCACCCCTGGGCATTACTAATTATCTCCTTAATAATCTTCCTAATTACCATTAATTTGCTAGGATTACTACCCTACACATTTACCCCTACCACCCAACTATCATTCAACATAGCATTTGCACTCCCCGCCTGATTAGCTACTGTCATTATTGGGCTTCGCACACAACCCACCCACACATTCGCCCATCTCCTCCCCGAAAGCACTCCACCCTTATTAATTCCTATTCTTATTATTATTGAAACAATCAGTCTATTAATTCGACCTCTCGCCTTAGGAGTACGACTAACAGCCAATCTAACAGCTGGGCACCTCCTTATTCAACTAATTTCTACAGCTATATTTACCATAGTCCACACAATTCCCCTAATAGCAATGCTTACCGGCACACTGCTTCTATTACTCTCCATTCTAGAAATTGCCGTAGCTATAATTCAGGCATATGTTTTTGTATTATTACTAAGCCTATACCTCCAAGAAAATATATAATGGCCCATCAAAAACACCCCTACCATATGGTTGATCCTAGCCCCTGACCCCTAACTGGAGCTATTGCCGCACTATTACTAACATCAGGCTTAGCAATATGATTCCACTCCAACTCTACTTTACTAATAAACCTCGGTTTAACCCTACTAATCCTTACGATTACTCAATGGTGGCGAGACGTGATTCGAGAAGGTACTTTTCAAGGCCACCACACGGGACCTGTACAGAAAGGATTACGCTACGGAATAATCTTATTTATTATCTCAGAGGTCCTCTTCTTCGCTGGTTTCTTCTGAGCATTTTACCACTCAAGCCTGGCCCCTACCCCAGAGCTAGGAGGCATTTGACCCCCTACAGGCATCACACCTCTTAACCCATTTGAAGTGCCCCTCCTTAACACGGCTGTCCTTCTAGCCTCAGGAGTTACAGTTACCTGAGCCCACCATAGTATCATAGCAGGGCGCCGAAAACCTGCAATTCACGCACTATTTCTTACAATCTCACTAGGCTTTTACTTTACACTACTCCAAGCCCTAGAGTACTATGAGGCCCCATTCACAATCGCAGATGGAGTTTACGGCTCCACATTCTTCGTAGCAACAGGGTTCCATGGCCTCCATGTCATTATTGGATCCACCTTTTTACTAGTCTGCCTTCTACGCCAAATCAACTACCACTTTACACCAACACATCACTTTGGATTCGAAGCCGCTGCCTGATATTGACATTTCGTCGACGTAGTTTGACTATTCCTGTACGTCTCCATTTATTGATGAGGATCTTAATCTTTTTAGTATTAAAACTAGTACACATGACTTCCAATCATTTAGTCTTGGTTAAAGTCCAAGAAAAGATAATTAATTTACTCACCACTATAATCACCATCACTATCACACTGTCAGTTATTCTTATACTAATCTCACACCTCCTACCTGATATATCACCTGATTTCCAAAAATTATCCCCCTATGAATGCGGCTTTGACCCCATATGCTCTGCACGACTCCCCTTCTCCCTACACTTTTTTTTAGTCGCAATTCTATTTCTGCTTTTCGACCTAGAAATTGCCTTATTATTTCCCCTCCCTTGAGCAGATCAACTCCCCTCAGCAACAACCCCTTACATCTACACCCTGTTTCTCATTATCCTTCTTGGGGGTGGCTTAATATATGAATGACTCCAAGGAGGGCTTGATTGAGCAAAATAAACAGTTAGTTTAAAAAAAATATTTGATTTCGACTCAAAAGCTTGTGGTCAAATTCCGCAGCTGTTTAATGCCTTATACACAATTTGTCTTCTCCACCATGTTCTTTCTAAGTCTTGGCGGAATTACATTCTACCGCAACCACATCCTATCTGTCTTATTGTGCCTAGAAGGACTTATATTATCATTATTTCTTCTCCTTGCAATCTGATCATTAGAAACCAACACAACCCTTTTTATAGCTACTCCTATACTTCTACTAGCTTTCTCTGCATGTGAGGCAGGACTTGGTCTAGCCCTACTAATTGCTACTACCCGAACCCACGGGGCCGCCAACCTCAACTCACTAACCACCCTTCGATGATAAAAATCCTAACTCCCACCTTAATACTCATCCCACTAACCTGACTTTCAAGTTTTCCATACCTATGACGCTCAACACTGTCATATAGTTTTATTATTTCTATATTTAGTCTAACCTGAATTAAAAATATGTCAGAAACAGGCTGAACTTCACTTGGATTATATATAGCGACTGATACTTTATCTACCCCTCTTCTCATTCTAACATGCTGACTCCTACCCTTAATAATTCTCGCAAGCCAAAACCACATAAAAACAGAATCCCAGACCCGACAACGCCTGTACATTACACTCTTAATTTCTCTCCAACTTTTCCTAATTTTTGCCTTTAGCTCTACAGAACTAATCATATTTTACATTATATTTGAAGCTACACTAATCCCCACACTAATAATCATCACACGGTGGGGTAATCAACTAGAACGTCTCAGTGCAGGAACATATCTACTATTTTATACCCTTATTAGCTCTCTTCCTCTTTTAGTAGCCCTATTAATAATCCAAACCAATACAGGATCGCTATCACTTACATCCGCCCAATTTTACTTTTCATTAATCCCCCAGCACAATTTTTTATGATTAGCGTGCTTCCTGGCCTTCCTAGTTAAAATACCCCTGTATGGCTTACACCTATGATTGCCTAAAGCACATGTAGAAGCACCAATCGCAGGTTCAATAATCCTCGCTGCCGTGTTACTTAAATTAGGAGGCTACGGGATAATACGGATTTCAACTATCGTGGATCCCATTTCCAAAAACATAACTTACCCATTTATTACCTTAGCCCTATGAGGAATTATCATAACAGGATTAGTCTGTCTTCAACAAATAGACCTTAAATCCCTCATTGCATACTCATCAGTCGGACATATAGGACTAGTGGTAGGGGGAATTCTAACTCAGACGTCCTGGGGATACTCAGGAGCCCTTATCCTAATAATCGCTCACGGTCTAACCTCATCAGCACTATTCTGCCTAGCTAACATTAATTACGAGCGCACTCATAGCCGAATTATATACCTTACTCGAGGATTACAAATCATCTTTCCTTTAATAGCAATTTGATGATTCTCATTCACACTTGCAAACTTAGCATTACCTCCCCTGCCAAATATGATAGGAGAATTAACAATTATTGTTTGTATATTCAACTGATCATGGTGAACTATTATCTTTACAGGATTGGGTACACTAATCACAGCTGCCTATTCATTACATATATTCACAACTACACAACGAGGAGCCCTCCCACCCCATATTACGTCCTTAACTCCTACAAATATTAAAGAACATCTATTAATTATCCTCCATCTACTTCCTCTACTATTACTAATCCTTAAACCAGAAGTTATTACATGTTGATCTTCTTGTAGAAATAGTTTAACCAAAACATTAGATTGTGATTCTAAAAATAAAGATTAAAACCCTTTTTTCCACCAAGAGAGGTTTGATAACAACAAGAACTGCTAATTCTTCCACCCTAGGTTTAATTCCCAGGCTCACTTGAAAACTATTAAAGGATAATAGTCCATCCATTGGTCTTAGGAACCAAAAACTCTTGGTGCAAATCCATGTAATAGTTACCATGTTAGGTCAATCTGAATACATTGCCGAAGTTATTATCTCAAGCCTTATATCTATAACACTTATACTGTTAATAGGAATCCTAGGATTCCCTATTATTATTTACAATACTAAATACAATAAAGCTATCTTCACTATAAAAGCTGTAAAACTAGCCTTCTTCTGAAGCCTCCTCCCTGCTGGTCTACTTATTATCACAAGCACAGACTTTACAATTAACACTTGAGAGTGATTCCATATTTCCACATTCACAATTTACACTAGTGTAAAAATCGATTACTATGCAGCCGTATTTTTACCTGTAGCCCTCTACGTCACTTGATCCATTCTTCAATTTGCCCTGTGGTATATAGAAAAAGATCATAATATCGACCAATTCTTTAAATACCTACTAATTTTTCTCATCTCCATAATTATTTTAGTCACTGCTAACAACCTATTCCAGCTATTTATCGGATGAGAAGGAGTAGGAATTATATCTTTCCTACTCATCAGCTGATGATTTGGCCGCCCTGATGCTAACTCAGCCGCCCTACAAGCAGTACTATATAACCGTACTGGTGACTTAGGCCTCTTCGTCATAATAGCATGAACAATAACATCTATTAACTCCTGAGAACTAGATGATATTTTTCTCCATAGTCAAAATCAAAATATAACCGTACCAGCCTTGGCATTAATCCTAGCTGCCGCAGGAAAATCCGCCCAATTCGGCCTCCACCCATGACTTCCTTCCGCAATAGAAGGCCCCACGCCAGTATCCGCTTTACTACACTCCAGTACTATAGTTGTAGCCGGCATCTTCTTACTCATTCGCTTCTATCCTATCATTGAGCAAAGTAAAACAGCAATAACAACCTGCCTATGACTCGGTAGTTTAACTACTCTATTTACAGCAGCCTGCGCTCTTACACAAAATGATATCAAAAAAATTATTGCTTTCTCCACATCTAGTCAGCTAGGTTTTATAATAGTCACAATCGGGCTAGGACAACCACGATTAGCATTCTTACACATTTGTACTCATGCTTTCTTTAAAGCTATACTATTCATGTGCTCAGGTGTTATCATCCATAGCCTAAAAAACGAGCAAGATATCCGAAAAATAGGAGGTATATACTTTCTTACCCCCCTCACCGCATCCTGCATCACATTAGGAAGCCTTGCATTGACCGGAACTCCGTTCTTATCAGGATTCTACTCTAAAGATGCCATTATTGAAGCTCTAAACTCCTCCCATCTTAATGCCTGCGCCTTGTCCATAACCCTAGTCGCTACCTCTTTCACTGCAGTTTACTCATTACGAGTTTTATACTATGTTTTAGGGGGTCAACCACGATTTAATTCTTTATCACCCATTAATGAAAATGACCCTAATCTCAACACGTCACTTATACGTCTAGCTGTAGGAAGCTTGATTTTTGGACAACTAATCACAATGTCTCTTCCTCCTAAGACAACTTCAGTACTCACAATAACACTAACAATAAAAATAACTGCCATCCTAGTTACACTAATAGGACTAATCACAGCACTACTATTAACCCAGTCCAACTCACTACATAAAAAATTATGACCCCACCTCCCATTACACTTCACAACACTTCTAGGCTTTTTCCCTTTAACTATCCACCGCCTGCTCCCAAAACTTACACTTCAAATAGGACATTTAATCTCGTCTCAATTAATCGACCAAACCTGATTCAAACTGCTAGGCCCCAAAGCCATTTTAAAATCAAGCATGTCCCTTTCCAAGTACATTAACACCATTCAATTAGGTCTGATCAAACTTCACCTAATAAGTTTTATTATTACCATACTCACGACAGCCTTCATCTATATTATTATGACCTAAACCGCTCGAAGAGCTCCACGACTATTCCCACGACAAAGTTCTAACACAGCAATCAACGTCAACAAAAGCATTCACCCGCCAATAAGCAATAAAGAACCTACATCAAAGTATATCAATGCTATCCCACGCACATCCGACTCAAAAATCCCAAATTCTTCTCGATTCTCAAATAAATCCCAACTCTCAATAACCCCAACAATTACATACTTAACATAACAAATTAATGAAAGCCCTATATATAAAGTCCAATATAACATAACATCCCCATAAGTTAGAGTGTATGGAAAAGAATCGGCAGCCAAGGCCGTAGTGTAAGCAAACACTACTAATATCCCCCCTAAATATACTAAAAACATGACCAGAGCTAAAAAAGTTCCACCATACACAATTAGTACAACACAAGCCGCACCCGACACTACTACTAAAGTAAGCGAACCAAAATAAGGAGAAGGGTGGGCAACCACTGCCCCTAACCCCACAACCATAACTAACAATGCAATATATATAATAAAAGTCATAATTCTCATTTGGACTTTAACCAAAACCGGTGGGCTGAAAAACCACTGTTGTTTTTCAACTACAAGAACTTAATGGTGAGCTTACGTAAATCACATCCTATTTTAAAAATCGTAAATGATGCACTAATTGATCTTCCCGCCCCAGTAAACATCTCAACCTGATGAAATTTTGGATCCCTTTTAGGATTGTGCTTAGGAATCCAAATCATTACAGGACTTTTTTTAGCTATACACTATACTGCAGATATTTCAATAGCATTCTCTTCCGTCACTCATATTTGCCGAGACGTAAATTACGGATGATTAATCCGCAATCTACACGCTAACGGCGCCTCATTTTTCTTTATTTGCATTTACCTACACATCGGCCGAGGACTTTACTACGGCTCCTACCTATACAAAGAAACTTGAAATACAGGAGTTATATTATTACTACTAGTCATAGCCACTGCTTTCGTTGGCTACGTCCTCCCATGAGGACAAATATCATTCTGAGGTGCAACAGTAATCACTAATCTACTCTCAGCCATTCCTTATGTGGGCCCCTCCTTAGTCCAATGAATTTGAGGCGGATTCTCAGTAGATAATGCAACCCTAACACGATTCTTCACATTTCACTTCCTATTGCCATTTATTATTGCAGCCGTTGTAATACTACATTTAATTTTCCTCCACGAAACAGGCTCAAACAACCCACTTGGCTTAAACTCTAACGTAGACAAAATCCCATTCCACCCATACTTCTCCTACAAAGACCTATTAGGGTTTATTATAATACTATCACTACTAACACTACTAGCATTATTTTACCCTAATGCTTTAGGAGACCCGGATAACTTTACTCCAGCCAATCCCTTAGTAACACCCCCTCACATTAAACCAGAATGATATTTCCTATTTGCATACGCAATTCTTCGCTCTATCCCTAATAAACTAGGAGGAGTCCTTGCTCTTTTATTCTCAATTCTAGTATTAATAATTATCCCCCTACTCCACACCTCAAAACACCGCTCAATAACTTTCCGCCCTTTATCACAATTTTTATTCTGAACACTTGTGGCAGATGTACTAATCCTAACATGAATTGGAGGAATACCTGTAGAAGACCCCTATATTTTAATTGGACAAATCGCATCACTACTTTATTTTTCTATCTTCCTTATTCTTATACCACTCACTGGGTTTTTAGAAAACAAAATATTTAAATAATTTGCATTAGTAGCTCAGAAAAGAGCATTGGTCTTGTAAACCAAAGGCCGGAGAATTAATCCTCCCTACTGCTCAGAAAAAGAAAACTTAAATTCCTACTCCTAGCCCCCAAAGCTAGAGTTCTACATTAAACTATTTCCTGATCAATTACACACTATAGTACCAATA